AGGATCCTTGAAAATCCATAGAGTCTTCTGACAAAAAATTCGGCACACTCCAAGATGTTCTATTTTTACATAAAAATGTATTCGCTCAAGAAGGACTCCAGAAGATATTAATCGTAAAAAAGAGGATTGTTTACAAGGAAACACTAATAGAAATTCGTATTCATATATATATAAATTATATAAGAACCAAAATAGTCTTTTATTTTCTTTTGAAAATACGTAAATAGATTTTTTCGGAATAATGAGACTATTCCAATTATAATATTCGTGGAGAAAGAACTGCAATAAATGTAAAGAGAGAACATCCTGGATCCAGGATTGAAGCATTTGGACCAAGATTTCCATATGGACGGGATAGGGTATTAGTATATCGGACAGATAATTTAAATGCAATAATTTATCCTCTAAAAAAGGAAATATTGAATGACTAGATTGTAAATTGTGAGATTTTGGTATTTCTTTTTCTTCAAGGGAAGATATTAACTGCAGCGAAAATGGAATTTCTACAATGACTGCAAAACCTTCAGATAGAATCTGAGAAAAAAAATTAAAATAAAAATAATTGTTATGCCCGACAAATATATTTTGATAAATATCATTAACCGAATAAATCAAATAATTTTTTTGATACATTCGAATAATTAAACGTTTCACAAGTACTGAACTAAATTTATTGTCATAACCCAAGGAGTTTTGGGGTTCATAAAAAATTGAACTATTTAACCCATGATCATAAGTAAATACGTAAATATATTCTTGAAAGAGAAGTGGATATAGAAACTGTTGTTGCCGAGATCTATCTTCTTCTAAATATCCTTGTAATTCTTCCATTTATATTTCCCCATGTGAAGCAGAGGTAGAAAGAACTTCTTGAGTTATAAAATAACTAATACATAGTGCAATATGGTCAAAACAGAGTATTATGTATATTATGTATAATAAATATAATAAAGATTATGTATAATAAATATGTATAATAAATATAATAAAGAAGATTATGTATATATACAATAATAATAATAAACCTGTAAAGGAAAGAGGAAATCCAATCAATAGGTTTTTTTACTACCCTTTTTCTAGAAAAAATGGTTTATCTTCATTATAATTACAAGAGGATAATGACCCTTTATTTTTGCAACCTGATTGCTCTTTTGATTTTGGAATTAATTATCTTTATCAGTATACTGTTTCTTTTACACATTCGTCTCTAACCCATAATAATAAATATTTAGGATTCATAAAAAAAAAGAATCAATGGTCTCCTCACGGGAGACCCCATCCTTTCCCGTACCAGGCACTAATCCATTTTTAACGTTTAACTAGATCGGGTAATCATTTAATTCAAATTAAGAACATAAGCTCGTTGCTTTTTGGTTTATCAGAATTGGAATTGGAGCCATGAAGCTCTATCCATTTATTCACTAGACCAAACTATAAATTTGAATTTGTTTTGTCCACTTCCCTACCAAAAAAATTGTAAGAATTGAGTAAGGAGAAATTCTTAATTTCACTTTCATTTTAATTTGAAATTTTTTCAATATCAATAAAAATAAAATAATAGATTTATTATTTTATTTTTTTATTATATTACGTATTACGACATGCTGCTTTTTCCATTCATTACCTTTGAGGATCAGTCGTGGTCTTATAGACTCTACCAAAAGTCTGGACGAATTTATTGCTTCATCAAAATGTGTAAAAGATCATAGTCGCACTTAAAAGCCGAGTACTCTACCGTTGAGTTAGCAACCCAACCCTTCAAAATAAAAGTCGGATATGTAGATACGATCGAAATAAAAAACCAATTGAATTAGACTGTGCGACCCCATCAAAACATTGAACTAAGAACAAATCTTTCTTGTTGATTTATTGATCAATTAGAAAAAAAATGTATAGATCATAGTAAAAAGCACCAAATTCCTAATAGAAATGCCTAATAGAAATGCCAAAATTCCGACGGACCAATCGTTTATTTATACATTTTTTTATTTAACCCGACTTAAGGAAAAAAAAACATCTTCTATGACAGTAAACCCGGCAATAAAAACCCGTCATTTGACTGAAGTGAATTGAAAACCAAATCCAATAATACAATATAGGGTAGGGTCGGGATAAGGAGATTTCTTTATCTACGATCAATTATATTTGTTCAATATAACATTGTCAATATAAATATGACTAGAATGGTGATAAAACGAATAAAAAACTGAAGTAAATCAAATAAAGATTTTTGTTGGATTGGCACAAATAAAAAAAAATATAAATAAATCAGAAATTTTTATAAAATAAGGGAGAGATAAAGACAGACAGGTTTATTCAATCAATAAAGGATAAACAAGATTAATTCCTTGTTTGTTGCTGGATTCCTATAACAGGAAAAGGACAAATTATAGATAATCAATTGTAGGTAAATGTAAATAATTACACTATATATATTTATTCCTCCCCCCCTTTTTTCTTTATTTTGGTCTTTTTTCTTTTAATTAACTTTTCATTTTAACTAATTAACTTTAACTAACAACTAACTCGAAATTTTTTCTTTAAATTTAAATAAATCTGCTTTCCTAAAAATGTCAGAAACAGTTCCTGTTGGTCGAGCACCTTTTTCAAGGAAATATAGAATAGCAGGAACGTTTGAATAAGTTTGATTATTTATCGGATCATAAAAACCCACTTTTCGAAGATCTCTCCCTTCTCGTCGGGATCGAACATCAATTGCAACGATTCGATAGATGGCTCATTGGGATAGATGCACATAAACAATCTCCCCCAGAAACGTATAAGAGGTTTTATCCTCATACGGCTCGAACTCGAGAAAAAAAATTTCATTCGTACTCATAACTCAAGTTGGGTAATTCTGACATAGTCCCAGGGGAATCCTTAAACATTTATTGAGCCGTCTCTAACCTCTTTTGTTTGTCTCATCCCGAGTCAATTATTCTGATCCCTTTCTTGAGACAATTGAAAATAGTGTTTCCTTGTTCCGGAATCCTTTATCTTTCCTTTGTAAAATCATTGGATTTAGACATTACTTCAGTGATCCTTACTCCTTTTTTCAAAAGGGCAGCAACATACCTTTTGTTTTTTGTTATTTTCTTCTATATAAATGGAATACCCATAGAAATAGAATACGAAGAATTGATTTCCTAGGATACACCTTTCTTTTTATAGAAAAAAAGTTTTTTTTTAACTTGTTTCAAGTTTAAACCTTTCGATTTTTTTTATATTGATATTGAGGATATATTTACAAAGTTGGTCGAACTTATTGATTGATTAGCACTAACCCTAGATTCTTCCCCTTGATACTTGATAAATAAATCAATCTTTTCTACTCGAGCTCCATCACGTACTATCAATCTAAGACAAATTAGATTCCTAATGGAACAGAACAAATTATGTCGAGACAAGAGCATCTTAATTTTTATGTAAAATGGTGGATGTAAAAATCCACAGCCGATCATGTCCTTCAAGTCGCACGTTGCTTTCTACCACATCGTTTCAAACGAAGTTTTACCATAACATTCCTTTAATATAAAAAAAATAAAATTCAATTGAATTTCAAACCACGATGAAATATATTTAACCTTAAATATATTTCATTTAATATGTGTAATCATGAATAGTCATTGGCTCAACAAGCAGTATATAATAGTCCATACTTTATACCTATGGATAGTTTCTAGCTATGGATAAAAAAGTATTCTATATACTTTTTGCGAATCTGGGATAAGGGTAAAGTTCAGTAAGGATAAAATTTATTTACCTCGATATTCTATCATATGAATAAAACATATTTATAAAAAAAAACGTTTGCTAAAGACTCATTTACATCCCCAACAGATTGTTCAGGATAGTCAATCACGAAGGATACATATTTATATAATATAACAAACAAAAAAAACTATAAAACTAAAATTTATTCATTTTAATTTAATATGTTTAGTTTAAAAAACTGGAGCAAAATCCATTATTAATCAAATAAACTCGTCCAACGACCCCAAAACAAAAGGTCGTAAATTTCTAGAAACTATTGATTTATCATACTTTTTCAAGTACCAACCAAGAGTTCATAAAAAAAATGTTAAATATTATTAATATTGAAATAAATTAATATTAAATAGACCGCTTGGCCTCCTTATATATATGAGTATAGGACTTTACCTTGTTTATTTTATATGATATGATCATATGGATTTTTTATGGTTATATGGTATATGGATTTTTTTGTATTTTGTTTTACTTTTTACTTCAGGTTCGACAATTTTTCCATCAATTTCATAAAAAAGTTCAAGTACAAGTATATGAAATATACTAATTTCCCCCAATCCTTACTTTACATTACATGGATTTACAAACATATATTTCCAAAAATTTTTATTTGAGGAATCTAAGATATAAGATAGAAAGAAATGGAATTCCGACAATTCTCCTATTTTGTTACCATACCATAACTTTAGAGGTTTTCTAAGACTGATGATGAAACTGATGAAATTAGTAACAAAAACTCGCTACTTTTTAGTATCATCTCCACATAGAAAAATTGGGATACCGATTTTTTACTTTAGGCGTTGTATGGAAGGGAAGAGGGATGCCTTTGTTTCACGCTGCAATTCAGAATGCATTATGTGATAATTCACATTTTATGAATATGTTATATTCAATTTAGTTAAATAGGTAACTAACTTAAAAATGAATATAACATAGTACGAGCATATTCTGAATGTGAATGATAAACCAAAAAATAATTTTAATTAAAAATGAAAAAAATACATTCTAAGAATTCAGAACAACTTTTTGTTCTCTTAAAGATTTTTTGTTTTATGTGGGATTTTTATGTGGGATACAGTGTGATCCTATCTTCTGTTTCTGATAGATAGGATCTGGGACGGAAGGATTCGAACCTCCGAGTAACGGGACCAAAACCCGCTGCCTTACCGCTTGGCCACGCCCCATTTTTATCCTTTGGCACTAGTAAAGACTACTAGTCTTATTAGTTATTGGTCAACCCCCCCCCCCCAAAAAAAAATACCCAAAAAAGTACATTACATAATACATAATACATAATAAATACATATGAAATACATATGTAGCATATTTTTGTTGCTAGGATTTAAGACATATAAATTATATATATAATGTAAAAAATTCATTGATCATTACGTAGAATTCAATTAAGATAATGTATGAAAGTAGAATTCCTTTCTTTTTCATTTTTCCCTTATAAAAAGAATTCAATCAAAATAAAATTATCTAATACACAAGAACGAAATATTTGTTATGCTTAATATCTTTAACTTAATCTGTATCTGTCTTAATTCTGTCCTTTATTCGAACAGTTTTTTCTTTGCCAAATTGCCCGAAGCTTATGCGGTTTTCAATCCAATCGTAGATGTTATGCCTGTTATACCTCTTTTCTTTTTTCTATTAGCCTTTGTTTGGCAAGCTGCTGTAAGTTTTCGATAAAATTTTTAATACTTTGCTAAATAGACTTATTTTACCAAATCCAAATCGATTCATGATTTATTCGATAATAAAATTCGAAAAATGAATAAGATCAACTAAGTATTACATTATTATTATAAACCCTCGATTCAAAAATTTCAATTATTGTATATTAATATTAAATAACCGCAAAGATGAATTTGGATCAGCTTATTTACTCGTTCTCACCTTTCAGTGAGCAAAGAGTTTACTAGGTCTAGGTCCCGTACAATACCTAATTGTCGATATGACAAGAAGTTTTTTGTAAGTTGTAAGTAAGAAAGAAAAATCTTATTACATACAATACAAAGAAATTTGTAAAAATGACTTTCTTTTCCAAAATTGAATTTTTTTGCAGGGGGTCGTGTAAAATTAAACAAACAAATTAAACAAAATAGTAGATGTGTTGAAAAGAAAAAATAGGTAATCTATTCCCTTTTTCGAAAATAAGATTATTTTGGAGGTTGTGCAATGCTTAGTCTTAAACTCTTTGTTTACACAGTAGTGATATTCTTTGTTTCTCTCTTCATCTTCGGATTCTTATCTAATGATCCAGGACGTAATCCTGGACGTGAGGAATAATTTTTTTTCTAAACTTTTCTTACTAAACTTTTCTTATTATTTTATCTATTCTATAAATTTACCTATGATAAATTCAAGGAATTTCAATTCCTTTTGAAAGTTCGAAATCGAAAGTATCAAGCGGGTCGAGTAATCAGATCGAGCGGAGAAAGAGGGATTCGAACCCTCGGTACGAATAATTCGTACAACGGATTAGCAATCCGACGCTTTAGTCCACTCAGCCATCTCTCCAAACTCCAAATGGAAAAGAAAATCGAAATAATTTAAATTAAAGAAATTACGGAGAATTCAATATTTTCTTTATTTTATTTTCATATTTCATATCATATATTATGAATTTATTTTATAATTAAATAAAAAATAAAATGCAATTATAAAATTTTATATTAGGAATTTCCTATTTTTCATTAATATAAAATAAGTAAGTTCAGAGTAAATAAAGAACGAATTTGATTAGGAATTACATTTAGATAATGATTCGAAACAAGTATCTACAATACAATAGAAAGAATACCTTACTTCTTTGATTTTGTACGAAAGATTTATTCCCCCGGCCCAGGCCGGGTCTTAGTTAAGTACCGGCCAGGCCAGTACCTCTTTTTGTCTAGCTTCAATGACCCTTTCAATCCGAAAATACTAGCAATCCAACAAAACAAGGATATATATATATAGTCTTATTGAAATTTATGTATGTTATTTAAAAAATTTGAAAATTTGAAAAGCTTTGGGCCCTTTACCCTTTTAAGTCCCCGGCTAACAGGACTAAATATGCGTCAACACCATAATTTGGATCCTATCTTGATTGCGTCTCACTCCTTTGTTCGACAAATAGTCCATTTATATACAATAATGTATATGTAGCGGGTATAGTTTAGTGGTAAAAGTGTGATTCGTTCTATTAAAAACTTAAATAGTTAAGGGAAGGGGTATCTCTGTTTTTTTCATACTCCGATCAAAAACTTTATTTCTTAAAAAGGTTTAATCCTTTACCTCTCAATAGCATATTTGAGGAAGAACATACATTCTCACGATTTATATCCAAAGTACTATTAGAAATTCATTTTTATTTATTAAAAATAAAAATGGATTATGTAGTCGTGAAACATAATTTTTTTGAACTGGATCCAGTCTTCCAATTGAATAAGTATGACTAGGGATCCATGGATGAAGATACAAAAATTTAGTTCCAATCGTAACTAAATCTTCTATTTTGGTGTTGTAAAAGGGAAATTGAAGCCAAACAAGCTGGAAGAGAGTGGTTTTGGTTTACTAGAACCATCCGCATCGCATATTGTTTCAGCTCGGTGGAAACGAAATTCTTTTCCTCAGGATCCTGCCAGTAGAAATAGAGAACGAAGTAACTAGACTAGACGGATTTCATATAATCCCTCTCCTCTAGAGGGATCATCTAGTAAGCAAATAGTTTTGGATACATTC